GGTTCTATTATGTTGATGTTTATCTTTATAAAGATAATGAATGTTCTTATACAAGTAATTATCAATATTGATAATGAGATGTAGCAGGATACAAGGATTTTTTCTTTTTTCCATTCCGAATTATTGTATGGATTCTGACCTTGATACTTAAGAAATTGGGCATGAATAGGATGTTACCTTTCCAAGTTCCAAGGGAGATTCCAACCAGGTTATACCTAAGCTAAACCCAATTTCACTTACTCAACTCATGATTATGGATGTAGCGTTAATGATATCAATTGAATATTCTAAGTATTAGATCCGGTAATATGGGATTCTATTCCGTCTGAATTCTGAAAAAAATAATAAATGATCTTATATCGTATATTAGAATTCACATTGTTTTATTTTCTAATAAAAAAAGGAGAGAAACCAAAATGACCAAGAAAAATATTAAAAGAGCCGTTTATGTAAACGGCCTCGATTCCATGTTATCGACTCTGAGAAACATGGACATAGAAGTGAATTTCGAATCGTATTTGATTCATAAATTCTTTACGCCTAACTTGACGAGACTTCTCCTCGAGTCTCGTTTCAATGTAACCAACATAAGAGATCTCATCCATGTTCAAGTGGATCATCTGCTAAAAGCAGTCGCTTCGTTTCCGGAGGATGAGTTCGTGCCATTCTGTTAAAGCTTCTTGAAGTTCTATTAATTCTTCAAGAAAAACAAAACAGAAAAAAAGAAATAAAAAAAATTGACTCCGAGGAAATACTATTTCTCGAGATATGCACGAATGGAAGTTTGACTCCTGTAGAAGCACTTCGTGAAGCTTGTCTTCATTTGATTGATTTTTTTCAAATTTTGCCCCTCTTATGAAGAAGAAAATCTCTTTTTGAGAGAAAGGGATGAAAAGGATTTCTTTTTGATATTTCAACAAATTTTTCAGAAATATCTGCGTATGGATATACAAAAGTTATTGGTAGAATATAAAACAAACATAACGGAGGAATCAAAAAAGATGAAACAAAATAAATAAAAAAAGGAGAGAAGTATGGACCTAGTGATAAAAGTTGTGTTAGAAGTTTTTATTAAATAAGCTTACACTAACCCGTCAATTTTGGATCCAATTGGGGATTTTCCTTGGGAGGTATCGGGAAGAGATTGGAATGTAATAATATAGATTCATAGCATAGGTTCTCTATTGATTGTCTTATTTTCTAATAAAAAAAGGAGAGAAGTATGGACCAAGTTGTAAGAAGGTGGTTACGAATTTTTGTTGATTTTGATAAAAAGCTCTCGACTTTAAAAAGACGAGAGTGTCCGTATCAAAATTTTACGGTTGAATGTTTCTTCGGCCAGAAAGTGGGCGAACTCCTTTTTTCAAGTTTAGGTATGAGGACGGTCCGTGATTTGGTCGATGTGGAGGCTCTAAGTCTTTTTGAAACCGTTTTTGATTTTTCAGAACAAACGGATAGAGAAAAATTTCACGAGAGCTTCCTCAAAGTATACGAATTCTTTAAGAGCTATTAATTAGACAAATACAATTATGATTCTTTGATTCGTTTTTTTCTTTTATGTTCATACAGCGATTTCTATATTGGTAACCAAGATCAAGAATATAACCTACCCGTTCATCCCAAAATTTTTGAATTGATGATAGGATATCCTATTTTAATTAAAGCAATCGAGCGATTTTGTCTTTTTTCCATTCTGAATTATTGTATTTATTCTGACCTCGATACTTAAGAAATTGGGTAAGCTAAAGCCAACCGATAATATGGGATTTTATCCCGTCTGAGTTCTGATAATAAACGATCTTATATCGTATATTAGAACTCATTTTATCTTATTTTCTAATGAATAAAGGAGACTCGTATGAACGAAGATCTTAGGATGTGGTTACAGGTGTTTGTTAGTTTTGAGAAAAAGCTCTCGACTTTAAAATCCAAAAGACGAGAGTGTCCGTATGAGAGATTTACCGTTGAATTTTTCTTCGGCCAGAGAGTGGGCGCACTCCTTTACTCAATGAGGACGGTCCGTGATTTGGTCGATGCGGAGGCCCTAATAATATTTGAAACCGTTTTTGATTTTTCAGAAGAAACGGATATAGATGATTTTTTCGAGGGCTTCCTCAGAGTATACAAATTCTATGAGAGCTATTAATTAGACAAATACAATTATGATTCTTTGATTCGTTTTTTTGAATTGGAAATCTAGATTTCGTATTGATTTTCAATTCAAAGTCTTTTATCGCAGATTTTTGATTATATTGATTCTAATCCTTATTTTCAAGATAATCAAAAACTTTTTTGATTAGTTGTTCTATTTGGGCTTAGTCCCCCGCCGTGATCGAACGAGAATGAAAAAGAGGCTTGTAGTATATGCATCATATATAATGAATCAAATATCTTTCATAACGGAGGAATCAAAAAAGATGAAACAAAATAAACTCAAAAAGATGATTACAAGTGGAGAACAAATGGAAGAGAAACGAAAAAATATAGAGAAAGAATTACTTGAAGAAGAACTAGATTTAGATCAAGAGGAACTGGATAAAATGAATGAAGATAAACTCGAGTCAGATGAAGAGGAATTCAACAAATTGATTGGAAAGAAATATACTCGAATAGAAACAAAAGCAGAAATAGAAGAAAAAGAAAAAAACCTTGCTTATGATGAAGATGCTAATCAAAATTCAAAAAAATCAATAAAATCAGAAGAATCAACTGAATCTGAACAATCACAAGAATCAGAAGAATCAACAGAATCTGAAGAAGATATACCTTACATGGATAAGGTCGATTCTTATCAAAGAAAAACAGGTTTTACTGACCAGTTTCAAACTGGGACAATTGTCAAAAGGATACACGATGAGGTGTTCCGCGTACATTTGGATCATAACAATCAAAGATTTGATTGTTTTCTTTCGAGTGATATATGTCGTAATGGTCTACGTGTATCCGTGGGAAGTAGAGTGAAAGTAAAAAATAATGGATTTTTTAAATACATTATTTTTATATTTCCGCTCTTGTGCTTCTGGAGGAGCTCATATGCAAGAAGGAAGTTTCAGCTTAATGCAGATGGGTAAAATATCTTCGACTTTATGGAATTTTCAATTCCATGAAAACTTATTTTTAGTGTCACTTCTGACATCGCCTACAACAGGTGGTGTCACAGCCAGTTTTGGAATGCTTGTATAAATGAATGTGAATGGAGATTAACTTTAATTGGATTTTTTAAGACAGGTTTTTTTGATTATAAGCTAAAACAACCCCAATCGAATCCCATAAATTGGATTGGGGTTGACATTTAAAGAATATTATGATAAAATAATTTAATATCAAATTTCTGTTAGTTTTGAATATAAAAAATGGGGCGTCGCCAAGCGGTAAGGCAACGGGTTTTGGTCCCGTTATTGCGAAGGTTCGAATCCTTCCGTCCCAACTTTCTTTTATGAAACGAAAGATTGGATTACATTTTTTTATATTCTTTATATATAATATAAAGAAAAATTTCTTAAAGCGGAATTTCAATTCTAAAATGAAATTCATTCTAAGAATCTATTTTATCTCAACGAAATAAAATATAAAATCTTAGTAAAATACCATACTCATTCTTTTTTCCAAATCAGAAAGAAATGTTTAATTTCTCAAACATACATAATATTTTGTATTGAAAATTCTTGAGCTTTTTTTTTTTAAGAAAGAAAATTTGTATTTTTTTATATTTATAAAAAAATATGTTACTATATTTTTATAATATATTTTTATAGTATATATTTTAGGATATATTTTATTTGATTTTCTATCAGCAATAATCTTTTTAATAACTAAAAAGGAACTTTCGATTACGATTAAGTGAAAACAATCATTATTTTCTTAATGAAATAAAAATTCAAAAAAAAAAGAAAGATTAGAGGAATTAAATGTCTATAGAAAAAAGAAAAAAGAGCCAGCCTCAACTTTCAATCAAAAAAATCTATATACAAAAAATCCATATGATGATACAATTTATTTTTTTTTTTTTTAGTATCTTACTTAACTTTAAGTCGATCTTATTTTTTTGATCCTTTAATTCAGTTTTAATTTCTATTTATAAAATGAAATTCTCATAAAAAATAAAAATCAAAGAAAAAAGGAGGAATCTTTATGTCTCGTTATCGAGGACCTCGTTTAAAAAAAATACGTCGTCTGCGAGCTTTACCAGGACTAGTTACCCAATTGAAATATAACAAAAATAAAAAAAAACAAAAACACATTCCTTTTAGGAAAAGAAATAAGGAATATCGCGTTCGTTTAGAAGAAAAACAGAAATTACGTTTTAATTATGGTTTGACAGAACGACAATTAGTTAGATATATGCATATCGCTGGAAAAAGCAAAGGATCAACAGGTCAGGTTTTGTTACAACTACTTGAAATGCGTTTGGATAACATCGTTTTTCGTTTGAATATGGCTTCGACCATTCCTGGAGCCAGACAATTGGTGAACCATAGACATATTTTAGTTAATGGTCATATAGTTGATATACCGAGTTATCGTTGCAAACCTAGAGATATTATTACTACAAAGAATAACGAAAGATTTTTTGATAAGACTAAAATTCTAAAACCTGAAATGTCAAAACATTTAAGTATTTCAAAAGACTATAAAGCAAGAAGCTTTCAAGGACAAGTAAAGAAAATAATAGATAGGTCAGGGGTCTTATTGTCAATAAAGGAATTCTTAGTCGTAGAATATTATTCTCGTCAGATTTGAATCCAAGCAAATAAGAGTTCATAGAATTTTTACTTTTTCGCCGAATTAAAACTAAATAAATTGAATCCTTAATTCCTATTTTCGAATTCATGTATCACAACCAGTAGACTTTTTTATTTTTTTTCTTTCGTCTATTTGTTCAACTAAGGTGAGCAAAAGAATATTTCAAAAATTCTCTAACTAATGACAATAAATTTGAATCGGATAAAAGGAAAAAACTTTATAGGTATGAAGTTTTTAGATATTAAAGTCAATAAAGTGGTATCTAAAAACTTCTATCTATTATCTATAATTGCATTTGAATCAAAGACTGTTACCGTATGAAAGCAATATTCTAACCCCTGAGTTAAGTAGGTAATTCAAAACCAAAAACGCTAATCTCACTCATACGGTGAATAGCACATTCCTTAGTTCTTTTCATTCTACAAAAAAAAATAAGTTTTTCAAATTATTTCTTTTTTTTTTTAAGTTCGCGAGGTAGAAAATGCGGTGCGGATAGTAGAGGAAAAATCCAAGGTTTAAAAAAGAAAAAAAGGCAAACAGTGACTCTAGAATCAAGACTAAATAAACCTACGGAATCAAAAAAATTGAAATTCAATTATTGTAGAAAGGTAAAAAAAGCAAAGAAATTGAAATATAGAAATATACGAATATGAAATTCAAATCAAGGCACCCATTCTATGACAGATCTTAATTTACCTTCTATTTTTGTACCTTTAATAGGCCTCGTATTTCCGGCATTTTCAATTATTTTTTTATTTTTTTATGTGCAAAAAAATAATATTTTATAAATCCTAGATTTACAAACAAAGTATAGTTAGTTTAAGGTCGATCAGCGAATATTTTGAATAACCAATTACTCTAGACAATGTAGAGTAATTGGGAGTTATCGAATAGTGCTAATATCTAATCTATCTAATCAATTACTCTAAGTGCTAGTTTATAAGAGTTCCTTGGGGGTGAAGAAAAATAAAGTCAAAATTGGGTTATTTTCTCAATTCCAATCGAATGCAACTGGATCTAGTTATAGTATGAATTGGCGATCAAAAGATATATGGATAGAATTTCTAAGGGGGTCTCGAAAAACAAGTAATTTTTTATGGTCTTTTATCCTTTTTTTAGGTTCACTAGGATTCTTAGTGGTTGGAACTTCCAGTTATCTTGGTACAAATATTATATACGTATTTTCGTCTCAGAAAATCCTTTTTTTTCAACAAGGAATCATAATGTCTTTCTACGGGATGGCAGGTCTATTCATGAGTTCCTATTTGTGGTGCACAATTTTTTGGAATGTAGGGAGTGGTTATGACCAATTTGATAGAAAAAAAGGAATTGTGTGTATTTTTCGTTGGGGATTTCCTGGATTAAATCGTCGCATCTTTCTTCGCTTCCTTATGAAAGATATTCAATCAATTAGAATTGAGGATAAAGAGGGCATTTATTCTCGTCGTGTACTTTATATGGAAATAAAGGGTCAAGGGTCCATTCCCTTGACTCATACGTATGATAATTTTTTGACGCCGCGTGAAATTGAACAAAAAGCTGTCGAATTGGCCTATTTCTTGTGTGTACCAATTGAAGTATTTTGAAATAAATTGAATGAAGAATCAAAGTTTTATCAAGAAGAAAAGAGAAGAAATTCGTGAATTCCATTTTGAATCCAATTCAAGTCTTTTCGAAATGTTCATTCGAACAAAATAAATATATTAATTCGATTTTCTTTTCCCTTCGATTCATATGTGAATAAAACACACTATAGAAAAAACAAAAAAAAAAGAATATATATAAAGAAGATATAGTTATATGATATAAAATTACTATAAATGTTACTTTAATAAATTAGAGTAATCTATTCTAATTAATAATAAATTAAGAAAAGAATTAATTTTTGGTATACTATTTTTTTATATGGCAAATAAATATATCTCGTATACGTATATATATATGTGGGTTCCAACTCCATTCTGGTATACTAGAAAAAAGGAGAAGTAATAATTTAATATAAATTTAAAGTAGAGATTTATACGGACATAAATTTCGTAATAAATCCTGCCTTTTTTTGAGGTACAGGATTTGGAATTGATATTTTCTTTTTATGAGTTTTGGTTATAAAGTACGGTGAAGGACTTTGAATATAGTAAAAAAAAAAAAAGAACCTTTATCCTATTTCTAGACTCTTTCTATAAGAATCTAACAACTAAATTAGTATACAAAGAAAATAAAAATCGATCCGTAGATTCAATACCCTGCTTGTTAGAAAAGTCGTGTTTCATTCAATAAATAAATGAAATAAATATCATTTAGACTCATTTATTTAGAGTCATTGAATAAAGGAGGTTTATTAACTAGTTTTTTTACAAATAAAAAATGAAAAAAAAGAAAACATCGTCTTCTTTCGTATATTTTGTATCTATAGTATTTTTGCCCTGGTCAGTCTTTCTTTCATTTCGAGAATGTTTGGAACTTTGGATTAGTAATTGGTGGAATACCAGTCAATCCGAAACTCTCTTGAATTATATTCAAGAGAAATATATTTTAGAAAGATTCATAGAATTCGAAGAGCTTTTTTTTTTAGAGGAAATGAAAAAAGAGTACTCGGAAACATATCTAAAAAAACCCAGTATAGAAATACACAAGGAAACGATAAAATTAGTTAGTACATACAATGAATATAATCTTTATATCCTTTTGCATTTCTCAACAAATCTAATCTGTTTCAGTATTTTAAGTGGTTATTTTATTCTGAGTAATGAGGAACTTATGATTCTTAATTCATGGGCTCAGGAATTCCTATATAACTTAAGTGACACAACAAAAGCTTTCTCAATTATTTTAGTTACTGATTTAGGAATTGGATTTCATTCAACTCATAATTGGGAACTCCTAATTGGTTCGGTCTACAACGATTTTGGGTTAGCATATAAGGATCAGATTATATCTGGTCTTGTTTCTATTTTTCCAGTTATTTTAGATGCAATTGTGAAATATTGGATCTTCAATTATTTAAATCGTGTATCTCCTTCGCTTGTAGTAATTTATCATTCAATGAATGAATGAAAAACGAATTTGATCTTCTTATATCAATTCAATCAGAATTCTTTTTCTTTCTAAAACGAATGAATCATTTTTTAGTGACTTTTTTCTATTTTTACCTGTTCAACGTATTTGTCCTATATTATATTGTCAAAAAACTATTTCATAAAAACTATTTCAGTACAATGATAACAGAATCTTTATAGGAAACTAGACTAGTTTTCTATCTAACTTATTGTAGAATTTCTAGAATTTATAATATAATTGTACATGCAAAATATAAATCCTTTTTATTGGATAAAAAAACAAATGACTCGATCCATGTATGTTTATGTATCGATCATGATATATGTACTAAGTCGAGTATCTATTTCAAATGCATATCCCATTTTTGCGCAACAGGGTTATGAGAATCCGCGAGAAACAACTGGACGCATTGTATGTGCCAATTGTCATTTAGCTAATAAGCCTGTGGAGATTGAAGTTCCGCAAGCTGTGTTTCCTGATACTGTATTTGAAGCCATTGTTCGAATTCCTTATGATATGCAATTGAAACAAGTTCTTGCTAATGGTAAAAAAGGGGGTTTGAATGTGGGTGCTGTTCTTATTTTACCCGAGGGATTTGAGCTAGCTCCAACTGATCGTATTTCTCCTGAGTTGAAAGAAAAGATAGGAAATTTGTCTTTTCAGAGCTATCGTCCGAATAAAAAAAATATTCTTGTTATAGGTCCTGTTCCTGGTCAGAAATATAGTGAAATTGTCTTTCCCATTCTTTCTCCTGACCCTTCGACGAAGAAAGACATTCACTTCTTAAAATATCCCATATATGTAGGTGGGAACAGAGGAAGGGGTCAGATTTATCCTGATGGTGGAAAGAGTAACAATACAGTCTATAATGCTACATCAGCGGGTATAGTAAGCAAAATAGTACGTAAAGAGAAAGGTGGATATGAAATAACCGTAGTTGATGCGTTAGATGGACATCCATCGGTTGATGTTATACCTCCAGGGCCAGAGCTTCTTGTTTCAGAAGGTGAATCCATCAAGCTTGATCAACCATTAACAAGTAATCCTAATGTAGGAGGTTTTGGTCAGGGAGATGCGGAAATAGTTCTTCAAGATCCATTACGCATCCAAGGCCTTTTGTTCTTCTTCACATTCGTTATTTTGGCACAAGTGTTTTTAGTTCTGAAAAAGAAACAGTTTGAAAAAGTTCAATTATATGAAATGAATTTCTAAGTCCATAAATTAATACCAAGTTAATCAATTTCTTGGCAATCGATAAAATTATGTATTATTCAAAAATCCTGTAAATCCTTTTGCTCTTTTTTTTAGAATTTCTATTGTTTTGCAGGACAGATTTTTCTCTTTTATTGCATATTTGAGTAATACTCAATAAATATATAAATATTGAAAATAAAAAAAAGCAGTAAAGGTGGGAAAAATGAAAAAAAAGATACTTTGGGGATTACTTGTCTTTCTAATCTTCTATTTAATCGACACAAGAAAAAAGATTTTGCACTCTTTTCTTGTGTCGTCTTGTATTGAAATAAGAATTCCTTTTTTCTTTTCCTGGTTGAATTTATTGAAACTTTTTAGTTTCGGTTCAGACAAAGTAGTGAATAAACAAAGGTAAAAAGGATTTCTATCGGGAAGGAATTGATTGACCAAATAGAACTTATTCACTTGATAGAACTTATTCACTTGTTCAATTAAGTTCAACTTTGAACTTCGAGAAAAAAAAAGATTTTGACTGTTTTAGTTAAAAGTTTGATTTTATTTTGACGAATGTCCAAATCTTTATTTGATTTATAGTCGGATCAAAGTTTTTTTGATTCAAAAAGTAGTTTTGATTAAGGTTCTAGTAGTTTATTAAAAATGATTCAAAATCTCATTCATAGAGTTAATAGAATATTTCGATTTCTCAAAAAATCGAAATATTTTCTTTTTTCTTCTTTTGTAAGAGTGAATATTATAAGGTGAAGAGTAAAGACTATGAATCAACTAATCAATTCAACTTAAAAAAGATGATTAAGAAAAAAAGATATAGAATGGTTTGAATCATCAGAACAAGGCATCCTTGTAATTTTTGGTTTATGGAATGGATCAAAGTCTACTTAATAAAAGTAAGGAATCAGCGGGTCCTTTTCACTCTAATCAAACAAAAAAGGGTAAGGACCCGCTAAGTTCTTACTTTTGAATATCTAAAATCCGGTCCATTCAATTA